ATTTATTAATCAAAAGGGGCGTATCCGTTGAAGCCAGACTTGATTTTCCTTGATGTCTAACATAATGCATGAAAAGATCCTGAAAGAGCCATAGGCCATCATTAGGAAACACTTCTTCTATAGGATGCTTTATTTTTACATAGAAAAATATTCGCTCAAAAAAAACACCAGAAGATGTTAATCGTAAATGAGAAGATTGGTTGCAGAGAAAAAGTAAGACAGATTCATATTCACAAACATAAGAATTATACAGGAACAAAAAAAATCTTGGATTACTCTTTGAAAAAATTGAAATATCTTTATTTTGAAATTTTTTTGGAATAAAAAAGCTATTACAATTATAATACTCTTGAAGAAAAAGCCCTAATAAATGCAAAGAAGAGGCCTCTTTTACCCAACATCGAAGGGTTTGAACTAAGATTTGCAGATGAATCGGATAGGGTATTAGTACATCTGAGGCATAAGTTAAATGTGTAAATTTGTCCTCTAAAAAAGGAAATATTGACTGAATTGATCGTAAATTATAATACTTTATGACTTCCCGCCTCGGTAAGGAAGATGTTACTCGTAGGGCAAATGGCATTTCCACAATGCCAATAAACCCCTCTGATATCATTTGATAATACAAATTCTCATTGAACCCAAAAACTTGATTTTGGTTAGAATCTTTATGGGAAATAATCAAATGATTCGTTTGATACATTCGAAAAATTAAACGTTTTATAACCAGTAAACTATAGTGATTGCGAGAACTCACTTTTTTTAATAAGTTCCTTCTAGTTAAACCATGATCACGAACAAATGCATACATATACTCCCGAAAGATAAGTGGGTATAGGAGTTGATATTTCCCAGATCTATCTAGCTCTAAAAATCCTGGATATTTCGTCATTTGAAATTTGATTTTAACCGAAAATAGGATCGGATATATTGGGTTATCAAATGATACATAGTACGATAGAGTCAAAACAAGGTATTATCTTAAAAATAATAAAAAATAATAATAGGATACCTCGGAAAAAGATACGATTCAAAAACGGACTCTTGATCCTCTGTTTTTTCGACCAAGAGGTTTATGTTCGGATAACAAGATGGTAAGAAATCCTTTATTTTTTCAATCCAATCGCTCTTTTGATTAAAAAAAGATTTCTTTATCAATATACTGCCTTCTTCATACACATTTATTTCTACTACATAATGGAGATAGCTAATAGTTAGGATTCAAAACAAATTGATAATACGCTCATGGGAAAAGCATTCCCCGCGTCAAGGACTAATATAGTTTTAACGTCTAATTAGATCGGGTAATCATTCAAAAATTAAGAATAGGAGCTCGTTACTTTTTCTTTTCCTATAATTGGAACCTATAGTTAGGATCTATCCATTTATTTAATCGACCTAACTATCAATTTAGTTTGAATTTATCTGCTTGTTAAATTAAGCAAGGTTTCGCCCTATCCCCATAACAGTAAGAACAAAATATTCTTAGAATTCTTTATTGATACGACATGCTGTTTTTTCAAGTCATTTTTTTCAAGATCAGTCGTGGTCTTACAAACTCTACCGATGGTATAGACGAATCACTTGCTTCATACAAACGTGTAAAAGATGCTAGCCGCACTTAAAAGCCGAGTACTCTACCGTTGAGTTAGCAACCCGAACTCAAAAAACGAGTATGTCATGTATAGATACAATAGGAATCCCAATAAAAAAAGAGATGAAATAGTACGACGCAATCAAAAAATTTAAAAAAGACAAAACAAACATAAAAAATATATAAGAATTATTGAACATAATAAAGATAAACCGAAGAGCGGGGAGAAATAGAGTAATTTACTCACGCTCAGATTATATTTATTTGATACATTCTTGTCAATAGAAAAGGGAATGGGAATGTTGAGAAAAGAATACAATAAAAAAAATTAAAATTTGTGAATTTACTAAAATCAAAAACTAAAGGTTTATTTTATATTAGGTTGACACTACATTATAGAAGTGACATAGAAACATTAAAGCAAAGCATTTACAAATAAATTAACCAAATCGAATAGAAAAACCCCGTTTTATTCAATTCATATCAATCTAAGTAAAAAAGAAAGGATTAAGCCGTTACTTTTTTGTTCATAGAATTCCACGGAGGAATTCTATGAACAGTAGACTTTTTTGGTTAGAAAAGATGACACTATCCGGGACCAATAAGAAATATGATATAAATGGAAAACTCTCTACCTACTGCAGAAAAAATGGAAAAGATTATATAAAACTATATAAAAATTGGCCACACCTTCTTTATTTTAATCTAGTTCTTGTTGTTGAGCCAAGAGTTTTCCCTGTTTTAAAACCCTTTATCTTTCTTTGCCGTGAATCATTGGGTTTAGACATTACTTTGGGTATTTTTTATCCTTTTAACCAAAATGGCAGCAACATACCTTTTTTTGTGATTTCTTTGTATCACCGAATCCTACTAAAGGTTAATTCCTGTGTAATACACTTTTTATTTGATTGAAAGGTTTTTACAAATTCCAACAAATTTTAATTTACGAGGTGCTTGAATTGGCTCTTAGAAGTATTTTTTGAATCCGCATCATCAAATAACTTGAAATTGACCCGATATTTATAAGAAATATTCAACAATTTCACATGTTATTCTTCGAATATTAAATTAAGAACTCATATGAGCTTATCAATTTTACAAATGGATAACAATTCTATTTAATCCGCGGGTTATTTGCACTTTATTAAATTTGTGAAATAATCTATAATTCATAGAAGACTCATAAAAAAAAAGAATAATAATTCTTTTTATTCAATATTATACTGTTAAACATAAACCGAAGATCGTTCAAAAAAAAGAAAACGTTTTTCTTATTTCTTAAGCCTCTAGTAATTTTTAACTATCTTGAGTATGTATACAGATACACACTGGGACGGAAGGATTCGAACCTCCGAATACCGGGACCAAAACCCGTTGCCTTACCACTTGGCCACGCCCCATGATACAAATAAAGACTAAGATTGGTACTAGTTGTTCGTCAACTTGAGTCTAACTATCTATAAAATAAATTAGATTGTTGAAATAATTTTTCTATGTATGTATAAATATAGAATTAAACTAATGAATTTATTGATCATTACATCTAATTCAATTAAGATATTATATGAAAGTATGATTTATTCTATTTACTTTTGATTTTAGAATCAAAGTGGAAGAATTTTTGATTGGGCAAGTTAAAATCAAAGAAGGGTTTTTTGTATATGCACTTTATTTCTTTAACCTTCTATAAATAATGCAACTTATTAATAACTCAATCAAAATAAATATAATTACCCTCAAGAACAAAAGGTTTGTTATGCTTAATATATTAAGTTTGCCCTGTAGCTGTCTTAATTCTACCCTTTTTTTTAGTAGTTTTTTCGCCGCCAAATTGCCCGAAGCCTACGCTTTTTTAAATCCAGTCGTAGATGTTATGCCAGTAATACCTCTTTTCTTTTTTCTCTTAGCTTTTGTTTGGCAAGCTACTGTCAGTTTTCGATAATATTATTAATTATATACCTTTTTATAGTATTTACTAACGCCCTAGACAAATTCATGTTTTATTGTAAAAAAATTATAATAATCAATAAGATCCTATAAATCTTACAGTATGAAACCTTGAGTGAAATAGTCAAATTATTGTATAAAAAGTTCACAACATCACATTTGACTTCATTATTATTACCTTTTTCCAGCGAAGACCTCTTCCAAAATGTATAATTGTGGATATAAGAGTTTTTTTCTGAATTTGGTGGCAATTTTAAAAAATATATCTTAAAATATAATAAGATACGGAAGCTAAAATACAAATATCCGCATGGAAGATCTACTCTCTTTTTTTTACTAAAAAAAACTTTTGGAGATTCTGTAATGCTTACTCTAAAACTATTTGTTTACACAGTAGTGATATTCTTTGTCTCTTTATTCATCTTCGGATTCCTATCTAATGATCCGGGACGTAATCCTGGACGTGAATAATAAAAAATAAATAAGGTTTATTTTTATTGCTCGATTTTAAAATGTTATTTAGTAGGATTTTATAACTTTCACATTTTTAATTTAACTAGTAAAAAAAGGAAATAAAAAGTTATCAATGAAAACGGAAAGAGAGGGATTCGAACCCTCGGTACGAAAAACTCGTACAACGGATTAGCAATCCGACGCTTTAGTCCACTCAGCCATCTCTCCCTAATGCACAAAAGAAAGTACAATAAATTAAATAAAAGTAAATATAGGGCTTCAAAAAATACTTTTATTTAATTTATCTGTAGAAAATGTATAAAAAAAATTAATAATAATAAATAAATCAAAAAGTACTTTTTGATTTTGTACAAAAAATAGGTATTTCCCCGGCCTGGCCAGTACCTAGCTGGGCCAGGTCTATTTTGTTCCAATGACTCAAATTAAAAAGGGTTCCTCTTAAATTTTAAAACACAAAAACTTCTGATTTATATTGAAACAATCATACGAGGAACTATTTAGATTCCTTTCATATTTATATAATATGAATATCATATGCTTTCTTAATTTATTTACTTTTTTTATTTTATTATACTATTTTTTTTAGTTTAGTAATAAAATAAATCTCAAGTAATGTAAGATAGGAAAAGAAGGGAACTGTGAATTCTTGTTCACTGCATTTTTATGTTACGACTTAAATAGTTTTGTCAAGCTATATCCGAGAAAAACTTATAATCAAAAAACTTGGGATAAAATAAAAATAGGGTCCTAATCTCATTACGTCTTCTCGTTTACGCTCTAATTTTCCCGATTGTTTCGTATCTTTTGATTACCAACAAAGATCTTGTTCGACAAAAAGTGGATTTATACATAATAATCGGATTGTAGCGGGTATAGTTTAGTGGTAAAAGTGTGATTCGTTCTATTAACCCCTTAATAGTTAAGGGGTCCCCGGGGTTGATTAATATGCCATTCCGATCAAAAGCTTTATCTCGTAAAAAGGATT